AAGTTGAGAATTGGAGGATTTTGTGATTGGGTGGCTTCAAAAAGAAGAAGGATTTTTTGTCTACCGTAACTGACTTTCTTCCTTTTTCCTTATATCAAAAACCCAACCAAAATGTAATTATCTCCAAGAACACAAAAATGTCTGTTATGCTTAATATCATTAGTTTAATCTGTATTTGTATAAATTCTTCCCTTTCTTCGAGTACTTTTGTCTTCGGAAAATTGCCCGAAGCCTATGCCTTTTTGAATCCAATCGTAGATGTTATGCCAGTTATACCTCTGTTTTTTTTTCTTTTAGCTTTTGTTTGGCAAGCTGCTGTAAGTTTTCGATGAAATCCTTACTAATTAGAATTTAATTATTAATAATTAATATATATAATAATATCCTAGAAAATGCATGATTTCTTCGAGAAAAAATTCTAATAATTGAAAAAATCAGATAAGTTTTAGAGTATGAACCCTCGATTCGCACATTGAGTTAGTGGGCGGCTTACCACCCATTTCTTCTCTTCATTTTTTGACCCCTTTTGCAGCAAAAGACCCTAACCCTATTAGGGTCTACCACAATATCTAATTTCGAGATGAAAAATATTTTTGTTAATGAAAAACAAATGCATTTGTTTTGTAACAATTCATTTCTATTTCTAGAAAAAAAACAGGTGTCAAAATAAAATATGTGGTAGAAAAATGGAAGATCTATTCTCTTTTTTTTTCCCAAAAAATCATTTGGAGATTGTGTAATGCTTACTCTGAAACTCTTCGTTTATACCGTAGTGATATTTTTTGTTTCTCTCTTTATCTTTGGATTCCTATCTAATGATCCGGGACGTAATCCTGGACGTGAAGAATAAGATCCTAAGGGTTTTCTTTGATTCATTTTCAAATCTTCTTAGGATTTTATCTATATTCTACACGTTTAACTAAGATTTTCAAAATTTGAAAAAATAAATCAAGTCATCAACAGAAACGGAAAGAGAGGGATTCGAACCCTCGGTACGAATAACTCATACAACGGATTAGCAATCCGACGCTTTAGTCCACTCAGCCATCTCTCCCAATTGAAAAAGATAATTACTACATTACCCATAATGTCAGGAGTCCTTTTTTTTCTCTCTCTTCTTTGCTCTATTATTCTATTATATATATCTATAATATGTATATGTAGAGAGATCGACAAATCAGGAATTTCTTTTATCGAAAGGGAAGGGCTGGAAAATGTCAACAACCTAAATAAAGAAAAATAAGGACGACCTCTTTGTTTTGTGTTGATTTTGTTCGAAAAGCCCTTCTTATTCTGATGGCCTGGCCTGGTCAGTACCTAGCCGGGCCTTTTTTTGGTCCAACGAATTATAGATAATTAATGATTTATCTGATTTGAAAACAAGAAGGCTTTTGCTTTTCTATTTATATTATTTATATATTTAAATTATATTTATATTATAAATTCTATTTATATTAGAAATTTATATTAGAAATTTATATTAGAAATTATAATAATATTAATTAGATATTTTTTATATAATATACAAAATAAAAAAGAATTTAATATTTAATATAAATATGATTTATAAATTAAAAAATTATTGTTTTAATCAATTAAATATCTTATCTTCAAGCAACAACAAAAAGAAGAAAGACTATTTACATTCTTTATTGTTCTTATATTTTATTTTCATTTTCCCAACTAAAAACTCTCGATTCTTCCACAATGCTTTTTTTTGTTCTGATTTTAGTGTTTTTGCGATCTATATCTATCAAAACTTGTTCACCAAAAGAAAAAACTTTTGTCATTTAATTTTCATTTAAATTAAATGAAACTTCTTTTCCGAATCTCATTAAATTTCTATATCCCCACGAAAAACGCTTATTTTGATTATTCTTTAATAATCCTATCTTAATCATGCTCAATTCTCTTGTTCGACAAAAAGTCCATTTGTATATAATAATCATATTGTAGCGGGTATAGTTTAGTGGTAAAAGTGTGATTCGTTCTTTTAACCCTTTAATAGTTATAGTTAAAGGGTCTTTCGGTTTTATTCATATTCCGATTAAAAACTTTATTTCTTCAAATTAAAAGGATTTAATCCTTTACCTCTCAAATGATCAATTCGAGAAAAAAAAACTACACATTCTCGTGATTTCTATCCCCGAGTCACTTATAAATTTCAAAGTTGAATTAGGAAATTGCGAAACAGAATTTGAATTGGATCAAGACTTCCAATTGAATAAGTATGAGTAAAGGATCCATGGGTGAAGATAGAAAGTCAATTTCTAATCGTAACTAAACCTTCCTTCGATTTTCTTTTCGATTTCTAAAGAAAAAAGAAATAAATTGAAGCAAAATAGCTATTCAACGATGACTTTGGTTTACTAGAGACATCGCCATATTGTTTTAGCTCGTTGGAAACAAAACCCTTTTCCTTAGGATCCTCTCAAATAGAAATAGAGAACGAAGTAACTAGAAAGATTGTTAAAATGACCTTCTTCTAGAAGGATCATCT